TCATAAATTCGATTTCATCATAAATGCGAAATATTTATCTTAGAAAAATGACAAATAAAAAAGAAAAGTGCGGGAGAGATAAAAAGATGCAGGGTCGTTTGTCTGTTTGGCTAGTCAAACACGGGCTAGTTCATAGATCTTTGGGCTTCGATTACCAAGGAATAGAGACTTTACAAATAAAGCCTGAGGATTGGCATTCCATTGCTGTTATTTTATATGTATATGGTTACAATTATCTACGTTCCCAATGTGCCTATGATGTAGCACCAGGCGGACTGTTAGCCAGTGTGTATCATCTTACGAGAATAGAGTATGGTGTAGATCAACCGGAAGAGGTATGTATAAAAGTATTTGCTCCAAGGAGTAACCCTAGAATTCCGTCTGTTTTCTGGGTTTGGAAAAGTTCGGATTTTCAAGAACGAGAATCTTATGACATGTTGGGAATCTCTTATGAAAATCATCCACGGCTGAAACGTATCTTAATGCCCGAAAGTTGGATAGGGTGGCCTTTACGTAAGGATTACATTGCCCCCAATTTTTATGAAATACAAGACGCTCATTGAATGATAAGAAACTAATTACAACTTCGAATATTCAAGGAATATTTGTACATTTTCTTCTAGCTCAAACAGAGGAATTGAGGTTTCATTCGTATTCTTATGGATAGGCTAATAAATAAAAAGAAATAAAAGACAATACATCATTGAGATTCTCGATTTTTGAAGAGACTTTTTTATTTATTTTATTTCGGACGAGCCGAGACAATAGGATGAACAACAAGGGTTCTGTACCGTGAACTTTGTATCGCGCACATCACTTAGATGAACTCTAGAGAGTCGCATAGAAGGGAATGAAGAAATGGAATATGAAAGAGAATACAAAGAAATAAATGAAAGGGGATCGGCTTCTATTTGTACTGTAGCTGAGATGAGTCTTGGTTATTTCTATCCTTGAACTACTCTAGACCCGTCTTTTTGTTGGGCCTTTCAACCAACTATTTTAATCTTTTAATTAAATATGTATGAAGTATTACCATTCTTTTTGAATGTGAGAAGCCGCAGTGTGAACAAATAAAAAAGAAGAGGAAAGATAAGCAAATTTTGTCTTTTACTACATTATAATAGACACATTAGAATAGACTCTTTGCTCATTTTAAAAAGAGAAAAAAATACAAAATAAAATAAATAAAGAGAGGGTTTACTCTCAGATACCTAGCTAGATAAGTATGTATTAGGTCGATCCATATCAATTAATTTGTAGAGTAGATACTCATACAAATTAATCATATGCCAGGAACCAGATTTGAACTGGTGACACGAGGATTTTCAGTCCTCTGCTCTACCAACTGAGCTATCCCGACCATTACCGACGCATTATCCTCATAATACTAGATGACTTGGGTCTATGTCAATTAAAAATGAAAACAAAAAAAAAAACGAAAAAGTATTAAATTAAAGGTCTCGAACAGGAATTTCTTGGATCTTCAAAAGGAAGACTTTGTAAATTTCCATATGAGTAATCATATGTATTATGAATCATTCAAATCAAATAGGTATTCCTTGCTCAAGAGATTTCTACGTATATCATATATATCACAATATATCACACTATATCACAAGACTTGTGATAAGAGAACAAAATTCTGCTATGCTAGGATACGCTTGTAAAACGGCAAAGAATAGGATGAATGAGAAACATAAGGAACTTTGAACCACTAACAAAAAGGGTAGGATAAAATAAATAGACAGCAAACGGGCTTTTGGGGGTTGGGGATAGAGGGACTTGAACCCTCACGATTTTTAAAGTCGACGGATTTTCCTCTTACTATAAATTTCATTGTTGTCGGTATTGATATTGACATGTAGAACGGGACTCTATCTTTATTCTCGTCCGATTAATCAGTTTTTCAAAAGATTTATCAGACTATGGAGTGAATGATTTGATTAATGACTATTCTATTCGATTCTTTCTTCAACTTGGAATCGATTCACAACAATTCTTTTTATTTTTCATATTTTCATATAAATATAAATTGATTTTGCATATAATAGAAATAAAAAAAAATACGGGTTCGGTTCGTCTTTTTTGAGATAGTTTTTCATTAGTATACCTATAAAAAAATAGGTATATCTTGCATCCTTTCTGGAGTTTCGATATTCGATATAAGGATTCCTTTACCAACAGTCAACCCCATTTGTTAGAATAGCTTCCATTGAGTCTCTGCACCTATCCTTTCCTTTTTTTATTATTCTCGCTTGCTGAACCTTTGTTCATGTTTATTTTCGTAAAATAATAAAATAATAGGATTTGGCTCAGGATTGCCCATTTTTCATTCCAGGGTTTCTCTGAATTTGAAAGTTATCACTTAGTAGGTTTCCATACCAAGGCTCAATCCAATTAAGTCCGTAGCGTCTACCAATTTCGCCATATCCCCTTTTGTGTCTTGAGATTAGGATCTCATTAGGATGCCCCTCCTTTCCCCTTTCTCCCTCCTTTCCCC